CTTGTTTTCCCGTGATTTTCGAAACGGAGCGACATATTATGCTTAATAGTGCATTCATCTACTTGCCAAACGTCTTTGTTTTGGTATTATTAGGATTTTTAACCTAACCCTCAGGCGAGAAATAACCAACCCGCCCCCCACGATACTCGTTTAGAAACTTCACGGACTTCAATTGTAGAGTGTCTTCCTATTATTCATACAGGCAGTTGGTTTGAATCTATGAACATTTATAGTAGAGTTTCTATCATCTCTTTTAAAGAGGCCTCTGGTAAGATGCCTACTGTACTAGATGGCCCATGATCAGCAGAACTGATCTGGCCTACATTCACTTTTTTTTTTCTCTGTGAAGTCAATCCCCCATAAAGTCTTGAATCGGCACTAACGGCCTAAAATGTGAACATACACTGCAAATGTAGAGTGGCAAACTTATAAAACCGCGGATAAAATATTCATGTTTTAATGACATAACATTTTTTTCCCTCTAAAACAAGGGATATATTCTATTTCCTGTTTCCCCCCGGAGCTAGTTTTTCGAATAATCTAAATTTTGAATATTATCTATTTTATTTTTGGATAACCCCCCTACCCCCAAATATCCATCTAATCAGTACGAGAAACTTTTTTAGCCAACCCCAAGACTAAAAAGACCTACATACCTACGACATTAGGTTAATGCTAAGAAAAATAATACTTTTTTGTGAATTTAAATTTTATATACAGTGTTACACTGTAAGTTAATGTAGCTTACGTAAAGTGTGGCACTGAAAATGCTAAGACAGATTTTAAAAATATCTCATAAACACAAAGGTTTGGTCCTGGCCTTACCATTAATTTTAACTACGGTTACACATGCAAGTATCTGCACCCCGGTGAAAATGCCCTCTATTACCAACAAGTAAAAATAGGAGCGGATATCAGGCACTTATTATGCCAACGACATCTTGTTAAACCACACCCCCAAGGGAACTCAGCAGTGATGAACATTGAACAATGAGCGAAATTAAGCTCGAATCAGCGATAGTTAAAAGAGTTGGTAAATCTCGTGCCAGCCACCGCGGTTATACGAGAAACTCAAATTAATAAAGTCGGCTCAAAGGGTGGTCAAACACACACAAATTAAATAAGGCTAAAAACTAACCCCGCTGTAGCACGCAATAGTTAAAATAAACACAACTTCGAAAGTGGCCCTACAAAATAAACTTGAACCCACGACAACTAGGAGACAAACTGGGATTAGATACCCCACTATGCCTAGTTATAAACTTTGATTTATCCGCCAGAATACTACGAGCAACAGCTTAAAACTCAAAGGACTTGGCGGTGCTCTACACCCCCCTAGAGGAGCCTGTTCTATAATCGATAATCCACGATAAACCTCACCATCTATTGCCAATACAGCCTATATACCACCGTCCAGCCCACCCTTTAAAGGGCTAACAGTAGGCACAACTATAGACATAAAAACGTCAGGTCAAGGTGTAGCATATAAGATGGGAAGAAATGGGCTACATTTTCTAACTTAGAAAATTACGGAAAAGCTTGTGAAATTAAAGCTATGAAGGAGGATTTAGCAGTAAAAAGAAAAAAGAGGGTTCTTTTTAAACCGGCAATGGAGCGCGCACACACCGCCCGTCACCCTCTTCAAATAACCATAAACAATAAATAAATAAAGATTAAAAAAAGAAGAGGCAAGTCGTAACATGGTAAGTCTACCGGAAGGTGAACTTGGAACATCAGTTTATAGCTTAATAAAAGCATCTTGCTTACACCAAGAAAACACCCGTTAAACTCGGATTAAATTGAGTTAAAATTATAGCCAAACAAACCTAAACTACCAAAAAACAAAACAAACCATTTAATTTAATAGTATGGGCGATAGAAATTTATTATGAGCAATAAAAAAAGTACCGTAAGGGAAAGATGAAATAAAAATGAAATAAATAATAAAAACAAAAAAAAGAAAAGGCTAAACCCTGTACCTTTTGCATAATGGTCTAGCAAGTCCAACCTAACAAAAAGAAATAAAGTTAGCCACCCCGAAACTAGACGAGCTACTTAAGAGCAGCATTAACCAGAGCCAACCCGTCTCTGTGGCAAAAGAGTGGGATGACTTTTGAGTAGAGGTGAAAAGCCTAACGAGCCTAGTGATAGCTGGTTACTTGAGAAATGAATATTAGTTCAGCTTAAAGCATCTTTATTATTAAAAAATAAAAATAGCACTTTAAAGTTAATTAATAGGGGTACAGCCCTATTAATAAAGGATACAACCTACATAATGAATAAAGATTATATTAACAAAAGAAATTAACCGCGTAGGCCTAAAAGCAGCCACCACAAGAAAGCGTCAAAGCTCAACTTAACAACCCCCCTTATTATACTAATAAAAAATCTAAATTCACAAAACATATCAAGCCCATCTACTAGTAGATAAGTTTATACTAGAATGAGTAACAAGAACAAATTCTCTACATGCAAGCGTAAATCAGAACGAAAGTATCACTGATAATTAACAACTTTAAATACCCAACAACAAGAAAAACACATTAAAACAATTGTTAACCCAACACAGGAGCATAAAAAAAGATTTAAAGATTAAAAAGGAACTCGGCAACCATAGAGCTCCGCCTGTTTACCAAAAACACCGCCTCTTGCCCTCCCAATATAAGAGGTCCCGCCTGCCCAGTGATTAATTTTAACGGCCGCGGTATCATGACCGTGCAAAGGTAGCGTAATCACTTGTCTTTTAAATAAAGACCTGTATGAAAGGCAAAACGAAAGCTCAACTGTCTCTTTAATCTAATCAGTGAAATTAATTTCTTCGTGCAGAAGCGAAGATAGTCATATAAGACGAGAAGACCCTATGGAGCTTTAAATATAAGATTAACTATACACTTATACCACCCAATAGGTGAAAAATAAAAACGTATGATTATAATCCAAATTTTTGGTTGGGGCGACCGCGGAGAAAAACACCCTCCGAGATAAACAATTTAGAATTACACTTCAAAAATTAAAATATTTATTATAAATGATCCACTAAGTGACCAACGAACCAAGTTACCCTAGGGATAACAGCGCAATCCTTTCTAAGAGTTCATATCGACGAATGGGTTTACGACCTCGATGTTGGATCAGGACACCCAAATGGTGCAGCCGCTATTAAAGGTTCGTTTGTTCAACGATTAAAGTCCTACGTGATCTGAGTTCAGACCGGAGTAATCCAGGTCAGTTTCTATCTATAATGAGAATTTTTTCTAGTACGAAAGGACCGAAAAAATGGGGCCTCTTTTAAACAAAGCCCCTGCCGCCCCTGAAAACAAATAAAGGGCCACACAAAAAACGCCTTTAAAACAAAGGACAAGTTAAGATGGCAGAGCCCGGCAATTGCAAAAGGCCTAAGCCCTTTCCCCCAGAGGTTCAACTCCTCTTCTTAATTATGTACATCATGTCTGCCCTCTTAAACCCATTATTATACATTATCCCGGTGCTGCTAGCCGTAGCCTTCTTAACCCTTGTTGAACGAAAAGTACTAGGATATATACAACTACGAAAAGGCCCAAATATAGTGGGACCCACGGGCCTTCTTCAACCAATTGCAGATGGACTAAAACTATTTATTAAAGAGCCGGTACGGCCGTCAACATCCTCACAAACTCTATTCCTTATAATACCAACAATGGCACTAACTTTAGCACTAATAATCTGAACCCCCCTACCAATGCCATTTTCACTGTCAAACCTAAACCTGGGAGTTCTTTTTCTTCTATCCCTATCTAGTCTAGCTGTATACTCAATTTTGGGGTCCGGCTGATCATCAAACTCAAAATATGCCTTAATTGGGGCACTTCGAGCAGTAGCACAAACCATCTCGTATGAGGTTACACTGGGACTTATCCTACTCTGCCTTATCCTAATAACAGGAGGCTTTATACTAATAAACTTCAATTCCTCACAAGAACCAATCTGATTCATTATCCCAGCATGACCTATAGCAACAATATGATTCACCTCAACTCTAGCAGAAACAAATCGAGCCCCATTTGACCTCACAGAGGGGGAATCAGAACTAGTCTCAGGATTTAACGTAGAGTATGCGGGTGGCCCATTTGCACTATTTTTTCTAGCAGAATACTCCAACATTTTACTTATAAACACCCTATCAACCATTTTATTCCTAGGCCCAACAATAAACCACATTCAACCGGAAATCTCAACAATTAACCTAATCTTTAAAGCATCAGCACTATCAATCATGTTCCTATGAGTCCGCGCATCCTACCCACGATTCCGATATGATCAACTAATGCACCTAATCTGAAAAAACTTTTTACCCCTTACAATTGTAATAACCCTTATACACATCTCATTACCTATCACAATAATAGGCATTCCCCCCCTATCATAGGATATATGCCCGAAAGATAGGGACCACTTTGATAGAGTGACCCATAGAGGTTCAAACCCTCTTATATCCCCACTAAAAAAATAGGACTCGAACCTACCCTTAGAGGATCAAAACCCCTCGTGCGCCCACTACACCACCTTTTAAAGTAAAATAAGCTAAATTAAGCTTTTGGGCCCATACCCCAAACATGTTGGTGAAAGCCCTTCTTTTGCTAATGAGCCCCTATACGCTATCTATGCTAATATCAAGTCTTGCAGTAGGAACAATTACCACACTATCAAGCTATCACTGATTTCTAGCATGAATAGGACTAGAAATCAACACATTAGCCATCATCCCACTAATAACTAAAACACACCACCCTCGATCTACAGAATCCGCAACAAAGTACTTTCTGACACAAGCCACAGCCTCCGCCTTGGTTTTATTCTCAACAATCATAAACGCATGAATAACGGGAGAATGAACAATCACTAGTATAAACCACTACACATCAACAACAATTTTAACAATTGCCCTAGCAATCAAACTTGGAGTCGCACCGTTTCACCTCTGATTACCAGACGTTCTACAAGGACTAAATATGATAACGTGCCTAATCCTATCAACATGACAAAAACTGGCCCCAATGGCCCTACTCATCCTGACTAGCCATCAACTAAACACAAACCTACTTATTCTAATAGCGCTAACATCCATGGTTGTAGGGGGATGGGGGGGCCTAAATCAAACACAAACACGAAAAATTATAGCATATTCATCCATTGCACACTTGGGGTGAATTATTATAATTGTATCATTTGCCCCAAATCTAGCACTACTAAACCTATTAGTCTACCTCATCCTAACTTCATCTATATTTATAACATTAATAATTTTGAATTCCACAAACATAAATAAACTCTCAACCTCGTGGCCAAAAACACCAACACTAGCAGCCTTTACAATAATTGTCCTAATAGCCCTTGGAGGGCTCCCACCAACATCGGGATTTTTACCAAAATGACTTATTCTACAAGAAATAACCAAACAACACCTCAACGCACTATCCGCCACAATAGCCATATTAGCCCTGCTTAGCTTATTCTTTTACCTGCGCCTATCATATACAATCTCAATAACCTCACCCCCCCACGTCTCAAACTCAAACCTAACCTGACGGAAAAAGCCCAATCTACAAATTATTCCCATAATAATCATATTATCCACAATAATAATGCCAATAACCCCAACACTCCTGATAATAAACTAAGGATTTAGGATAACAAGACCAAAGACCTTCAAAGCCTTAAGCAGAAGTTAGAATCTTCTAATCCTTGATAAAACCTGCAGGACACTACCCCACATCTTCTGAATGCAACCCAGACACTTTAATTAAGCTAAAGCCTTCTAGATTAGCAGGCTTTGATCCTACGACCTTTTAGTTAACAGCTAAACACTCAATCAACGAGCTTTAATCTACTTCTCCCGCTTGTCGAGAAAAAAAGCGGGAGAAGCCCCGGCAAGAAGCTACTTTGCTCTTTAAAATTTGCAATTTTATATGCTGGACATCACGGGGCCTGGTAAAAAAAGGACTATAACCTTTATAACAAGGGCTACAACCTTGCACCTGCTTCGGCCATTTTACCAGTGATAATCACTCGATGGCTGTTTTCTACCAACCACAAGGACATTGGCACCCTTTACCTAATCTTTGGTGCTTGAGCTGGCATAGTGGGCACAGCCCTAAGCCTCTTGATCCGGGCAGAGCTAAGCCAACCAGGGGCCCTCCTCGGGGACGATCAGATTTATAATGTTATTGTTACTGCTCATGCTTTTGTAATAATCTTTTTTATAGTGATGCCTGTAATAATCGGCGGATTTGGAAACTGACTTGTGCCCCTTATGATTGGGGCCCCTGATATGGCATTTCCTCGAATAAATAATATGAGCTTCTGGCTTCTACCTCCCTCATTCCTTTTATTGCTGGCTTCCTCAGGTGTAGAGGCAGGGGCTGGAACTGGGTGGACCGTCTACCCCCCATTGGCTGGCAACCTTGCTCATGCGGGCGCCTCCGTTGATCTAACAATTTTTTCATTGCACCTAGCAGGGGTTTCCTCTATTTTAGGGGCAATTAACTTTATTACAACATCAATTAATATAAAACCCCCTTCCATAACACAATATCAAACACCTCTATTTGTATGATCAGTGTTAATTACGGCCATTCTGCTGCTTCTTTCTCTCCCAGTACTTGCAGCAGGTATTACAATGCTATTAACCGATCGAAACCTCAACACCACTTTCTTTGACCCGGCTGGAGGGGGGGACCCTGTATTATATCAGCATTTATTCTGATTTTTTGGTCACCCAGAAGTATATATTTTAATTCTACCCGGATTTGGCATGATCTCACATATTGTAACATACTACTCTGCTAAAAAAGAACCATTTGGATACATAGGCATGGTCTGAGCAATAATATCAATTGGCCTTTTAGGCTTTATCGTATGAGCCCACCATATGTTTACAGTAGACCTAAACGTAGACACACGAGCATACTTTACATCTGCTACAATAATTATTGCTATTCCAACTGGCGTAAAAGTTTTTAGCTGATTGGCAACAATACACGGAGGGTCTATTAAGTGAGATGCTGCAATACTCTGGGCACTTGGTTTTATTTTTTTATTTACGGTAGGCGGACTAACAGGCATCGTCCTAGCAAACTCATCATTAGATATTGTACTCCACGATACATACTATGTAGTAGCACATTTTCACTATGTCCTATCTATGGGGGCCGTATTTGCCATTATAGGCGGATTCGTCCACTGATTTCCACTCTTTTCAGGGTATACACTACACTCAACCTGGTCTAAAATTCACTTTGGTGTTATATTCCTGGGGGTTAATCTCACATTTTTTCCGCAACATTTCCTCGGCCTCGCAGGAATACCACGACGATACTCCGACTACCCAGACGCATACACTCTTTGGAACACAATCTCATCAGTCGGGTCTTTAATTTCACTTGTTGCGGTAATTATAATAATATTTATTATCTGAGAGGCATTTGCGTCAAAACGAGAAGTAATAACAACAGAACTGACGCCCACAAATATCGAGTGACTACACGGATGTCCTCCACCATACCACACATTTGAAGAGCCATCATTTGTTCAAGCTCGAATCACCTAACAAGAAAGGAAGGAGTCGAACCCCCTTGAGTTAATTTCAAGTCAACCGTATAACCAGTCTACCACTTTCCTAAGATATTAGTAAAATAATTACCAGGCCTTGTCGGGGCCTAATTACTAGTTTAAACCTTGTATATCTTATATGGCGCACCCGTCACAACTAGGCTTTCAAGACGCAGCATCCCCGATTATAGAAGAATTACTACACTTTCATGACCATGCATTAATAGCTGTCTTTTTAATTAGCGCACTGGTACTTTACATTATTACAACAATAATAACCACAAAACTAACAAACACTAATGCTATAGACGCCCAAGAGATTGAGATAGTATGAACAATTATACCAGCAATTATCTTGATTGTTATTGCCCTTCCATCTCTCCGAATTTTATACTTAATAGATGAAATCAGTGACCCACACTTGACAATTAAAGCAATTGGCCATCAATGGTACTGAAGCTACGAATTTACAAACTATGAAGACTTAGTATTTGACTCATATATACTACCAACTCAAGACCTGCCCCTGGGGCAGTTTCGTCTATTAGAAGTAGACAACCGAATAGTCATCCCAATAGAATCCCCAATTCGAATACTTATTTCCGCAGAAGATGTACTACACTCATGAGCTGTCCCCTCTATGGGTGTAAAAACAGACGCTATCCCCGGGCGACTAAACCAAACAACCTTCATTGCATCCCGCCCAGGGGTTTTCTATGGACAGTGTTCAGAGATCTGTGGGGCAAACCATAGCTTTATACCAATTGTTGTAGAAGCAACATCATTAGACTTCTTTCAAAAGTGATCTTCATCTATACTAGAGCAATCATTAAGAAGCTTTCATGGAGAAGCAATAGCCTTTTAAGCTAAAGACCGGTGAAAACCACCCACCCTTAATGACATGCCACAACTAAACCCTGGCCCATGATTTACTATTTTCTTAATATCATGAATTATTTATTTAACCATTTTAACAGCCAAAATTAACAACTTTAAATTTCAAAATGAACCAACACCCCAAAGCACAAAAAAAGAAAAAATACAACCCTGAAATTGACCATGAACTTAAGCTTTTTTGACCAATTTATAAGCCCCACCATATTTGGAATACCCTTGATAACCCTGGCCCTATTGCTTCCGTGATTGCTATTTCACAAAACAACAAACCATTGACTAAGCAACCGACTATTAACAACTCAAACTTGATTTTTTGGCATGTTCACAAAACAACTCATACTTCCCATTAATATTAAAGGACACAGCTGATCCCTTCTATTGGCCGCTCTGATAATATTCTTAATTACTACAAACCTAGTGGGTCTTTTACCATATACGTTTACCCCAACAACTCAGCTGTCCTTAAACTTAGGACTTGCCGTTCCGCTGTGACTGGCTACAGTCCTTGCTGGACTTCGAAACCAGCCGACACATGCCCTAGGACACATATTACCAGAAGGGACTCCGACCCTACTAATTCCAATCCTAGTCATTATTGAAACAATTAGCCTATTCATTCGACCATTAGCCCTCGGAGTACGACTAACCGCTAATCTGACAGCTGGGCACTTACTAATTCAACTAATCTCAACGGCAGTACTGGTTTTAATGCCACTAATACCATCAATTTCCATCATGACAATAATTATTCTATTTCTACTAACACTGCTAGAAGTCGCAGTAGCCATAATTCAAGCCTATGTCTTTGTTCTTCTATTAAGCCTATATTTACAAGAAAATGTCTAATGGCACATCAAGCACACGCCTATCACATAGTAAACCCAAGCCCTTGACCACTCACAGGCGCCATTGCAGCACTCCTATTAACCTCTGGCCTAGCAGTATGATTTCACTTCGGATCAGTCGCCCTAATAACACTAGGATTGGCTATTATATTACTAACCATGCTCCAATGATGGCGTGATGTTATTCGAGAAGGCACATTTCAAGGGCATCACACCTTGCCTGTCCAAAAGGGGCTCCGATATGGAATAATTTTGTTTATTACCTCAGAAGTATTCTTTTTTCTAGGCTTTTTCTGAGCATTCTACAACTCGAGCCTTGCCCCAACCCCGGAATTAGGAGAATGTTGGCCACCAATAGGAATTACACCACTAGACCCATTCGAAGTCCCCCTACTGAATACTGCTGTGCTTCTAGCCTCCGGTGTTACAGTAACATGAGCCCACCACAGCATTATACAGGGAGACCGAAAAGAGGCCATTCAATCCCTATTTATAACAATTATCTTAGGCCTTTATTTTACCGCCCTTCAAGCCATAGAATATTACGAAGCCCCCTTCACAATTGCAGACGGGGTTTACGGCTCAACCTTCTTTGTCGCAACAGGCTTCCACGGCTTACATGTAATTATCGGCTCATTATTCCTCTTAGTCTGTCTTCTGCGACAAATTAAATTTCACTTTACCTCGAATCATCACTTTGGATTTGAAGCAGCAGCATGATATTGACACTTTGTAGACGTAGTATGATTATTCCTCTATGTGTCCATCTATTGATGAGGATCATGTCTTTTTAGTACAATCAATATAAATGACTTCCAATCATTTGATCTTAGTTAATATCTAAGAAAAGACAATGAACTTAATCACACTTATATTAATTTTTTCAATAACACTATCCACGGCCCTCATTATGGTTAGTTTTTGGTTGCCATTAAATAACCCCGACATAGAAAAATTATCCCCCTATGAATGCGGCTTCGACCCAGTTGGCTCAGCTCGCCTGCCCTTTTCAATCCGCTTTTTCTTGATTGCTATTTTATTTCTACTCTTTGACCTAGAAATTGCTCTATTGCTGCCAACCCCGTGAGCATCACAAATACACCCAATAAATACACTATTTTGATCAACTATTATTCTTCTTATTCTTACAATCGGCCTAGTATACGAATGAATTCAAGGAGGCCTAGAATGGGCTGAATAAGTATTTAATCTAAATAAGAACACTGATTTCGACTCAGTAAATTTTGGTTTACTCCAAAAATACTTTATGTTACCAACTTTATTTATGGCCATATCAGGATTTGCACTAAGTACTACGGGATTAATATTGCACCGAACACATTTTTTATCTGCCCTCCTCTGCCTGGAAGGAATAATATTAGTAATATTTATTGCAATAGCTGCCTGAGCAACACAAATAAATATAGGGTACCACTTCTTAATCCCCCTGCTGCTATTAACTATATCTGCGTGTGAAGCTAGCACCGGTCTTGCCCTCATAGTAGCCACAACACGAACCCATGGGACAGACCATCTTAAAAACCTGAATCTTCTACAATGCTAAAAGTCTTAATTCCAACCATAATAATACTTCCCCTAACATGACTAGCTGCCCCAAAATGATTATGAACCTACTTCGTAGTAAATAGCTCCATTATTGCAATAGTAAGCCTAATATGATTAAATCTTCCCTTTGAGTTCTCAAACTTTACAAATATACTAATATCCGTAGATCCAACTTCATCCCCACTACTAGTGCTTACGTGCTGACTTCTCCCACTAATAACCCTGGCCAGCCAACAACACCTAAAAACCAACCCCCTCCCTCGACAACGAACCTACCTGGTTATACTAACACTACTGCAAGCATCACTAATTATTGCCTTCTCTTCAACAGAATTAATTATATTTTATATTGCCTTTGAAGCCACCCTTATCCCGACTCTAATTATTATTACCCGCTGAGGGAACCAGGTCGAGCGACTAAATGCAGGAACATATTTTTTATTCTACACCTTAGCAGGATCTTTGCCCCTACTTGTCGCACTTCTTGTTTTACAAAACTGCACTGGATCACTATCTCTTGCCTTATTTTGTACCATAGAGCCAATAATACTACAAACCTACGCAAGCAAGACCCTGTGACTAGCCTGTCTACTAGCATTTATAGTAAAAATACCACTTTACGGGGCCCATCTCTGACTGCCAAAAGCTCATGTAGAAGCCCCCGTGGCCGGGTCGATAATCTTAGCAGCAGTTTTACTTAAACTAGGGGGATACGGAATTATTCGAATTACAACTATTTTAACCCCAATAACAAAAGAAATATCATATCCATTTATAATCTTAGCCTTATGGGGGGTAGTAATAACAAGCCTAATCTGTATACGACAAACAGACTTAAAGTCACTTATTGCATATTCATCTGTAAGCCACATAGGCCTAGTAATCGCTGCCATCATAATCCAAACACCGTGAAGCATTACAGGAGCTGTTATTTTAATAATTTCACATGGGTTAATTTCGTCTGCCTTATTTTGCCTAGCAAATATAAACTATGAGCGGACCCATAGTCGCACTTTACTTTTAGTCCGCGGAGCCCAGACAATACTCCCACTTATGGCCACCTGATGACTTGTTGCAAATCTGTCTAACATAGCACTTCCCCCGTCAATAAACCTATGAGGAGAATTAACAATTATGATATCCCTATTTAACTGGTCTCCTTGAACAATTTTAATTACGGGAGCAGGAACCTTAATTACAGCCTCGTACTCGCTCTATATGTTTCTAATAACACAACGGGGCCCAATCCCAGACCATCTAAGCCCCGTGAATCCCTCCCACACTCGAGAACATTTCCTCATAACCATACATCTCGCGCCTATACTGCTATTAATCCTAAAACCCGCTCTTATCTCAGGGGCATTCTCATGTGTATATAATTTTAAAAAAATATTAGATTGTGGTTCTAAAAATGAAAGTTAAACCCTTTCTATACACCAAGAAGGGTTATAAAACACAGAAACTGCTAATTATCTGACCCTAAAGTTAAAATCTTTAGCCTTCTTAACTTTTAAAGGATAATAGTAATCCATTGGTTTTAGGGACCAAACACTCTAGGTGCAACTCCAAGTAAAAGTTATGAACCAAATATTAATATTTAACTCATCATTTATACTCTCCCTAATTTTATTAACTATTCCACTAGTATCATCAACTCTGATAAAAACACCTAAAATATGACCAATAGTAGTAAAAACCGCAGTAAAGCACTCTTTCTTATTAAGTCTTCTGCCAATATTGATCTTTATAAACTCGGGACTAGAGTCAACAATAATTAACTTTTCATGAATAACAATCTACAATCTTAATATTTCATCAAGCATTAAGGTTGATCAATATTCAGTCCTATTTACACCAATTGCCCTATTTGTCACATGATCAATTTTAGAGTTCGCAATCTGATATATACACTCAGATCAAGAAATTAACCGCTTCTTTAAATACTTGTTAACATTCCTGTTGGCAATAATAATCCTAGTCTCTGCCAACAACATATTCCAACTATTTATTGGATGAGAAGGTGTAGGAATTATATCCTTCTTACTAATCGGTTGATGACATGCCCGAGCAGATGCTAACACTGCTGCCATACAGGCAGTTATATATAACCGAATCGGAGACATTGGCTTGATCCTGAGCATAGCATACTTTTCTATAAACACAAGCTCCTGAGAACTTCAACAAATATTTATTCTATTTAACAAAGAATCAACCCTCCCACTTCTAGGACTAATCTTGGCGGCCATGGGAAAATCCGCCCAATTTGGACTTCACCCTTGACTCCCGGCTGCCATAGAAGGTCCAACACCAGTATCAGCCTTGCTTCACTCCAGCACAATAGTAGTGGCCGGAATTTTCTTATTAATCCGATTTCAACCAATGATTGAACAAAACAAAACTGCCCTTTCAATTTGCTTGTGTCTTGGGGCCCTAACAACTGTGTTTACAGCCACATGCGCTCTGACACAAAATGACATTAAAAAAATCGTAGCATTTTCAACATCAAGCCAACTTGGTCTAATAATAGTAACAATCGGCCTAAATCAGCCTCAATTAGCTTTCTTTCACATTTGCACACACGCTTTCTTTAAGGCAATACTATTCCTCTGCTCAGGTTCAATTATTCATAGCTTAAACAACGAACAAGACATTCGAAAAATGGGCGGCTTACAAAAAATACTCCCAATAACTACAAGTTGCCTTACTATTGGAAGCCTTGCACTAACAGGAACACCATACCTTTCAGGGTTTTTCTCCAAAGACGCAATCATTGAATCAATAAATACTTCTAACCTGAACTCATGTGCCCTAATTCTCACCCTTATTGCAACCTCTTTTACAGCAGTATACAGCTTCCGAATTATCTTTTTCTCATCAATGAAAACTCCACGGTCTCTCCCAGCTTTATCGATTAATGAAAACAACCCTTTAATTATTAATGCTATTACACGATTGGCCTGAGGAAGCATAATTGCCGGTATATTGATTATTGGCTGCACTCTTCCAATAAAAACACAAATCCTTACTATGCCTATAACTATAAAACTAACAGCCCTTTTAGTTACAATACTAGGCCTCATTATAGCAATAGATGTCTCAGGCTTCTCCCTAAAACATAAAACTATCCACACTTTTTCAAATATGCTAGCTTTTTTCCCCATAATTTTACACCGTGCCATGCCAAAAATAAAACTGGGCTTTGGGCAAAACATCTCAACCCATATTACAGACATATTATGGTATGAGAAATTAGGCCCAAAAGGGGTATCAGGCCAAATGCTGCCACCTATCAAAACCACAACAAACTTCCAATCAGGGATAATTAAAATGTATATAATACTATTTTTAACCAATATCTTACTAATCTTAACACTATCTTACAGCCCGTAGTGCGCCACGAGATACCCCTCGAGTCACTTCCAACACCACAAACAAAGCCAACAAAAGAGCTCAGCCAGCAATAATTAATAAACCCCCACCAAAGACATATATTCCTCCCACTCCCCCTCAGTCGAGTCCAACAACCCCAAAATCCGCACACCCCCCACTAAATAGTTGCTCAATAGAGAAATTACAACCAAACCACAACCCACCAACCACCAATAAAACTACATAAACACACACATACGCCGCCACAGACCAGCTACCCCATGCTTCAGGGTAGGGCTCTGCCGCAAGCGAGGCAGAGTACGCAAAAACAACCATTATTCCCCCCAAATAGATTAATAACAAAATAAGGGATAAAAAAGACACCCCAAAATCAACCAATAAACAACACCCACTAATAGAACCCAAAATTAACCCAAAAGCCGCAAAATATGGAGAAGGATTAGAAGCTACAGCAATTAAACCAACTAAAATACCAATTATAAATAAAAAGCTTAAATATATCATTATTTTCACCTGGGCTTTAACCAAGACCTCTGACCTGAAAAACCAGCGTTGTATTCAACTATAAAAACAATGGCTCCCCTTACACGAAAAACTCACCCCCTATTAAAAATTATTAACAACTCATTCATTGACCTACCAACACCATCAAACATCTCATACTGATGAAACTTCGGCTCCCTCCTAGGAATCTGCCTAATTACACAGATCATCACGGGCCTATTCCTAGCAATACACTACACAGCAGACACACAGTCAGCCTTTTCATCCGTAGCCCACATCTGCCGGGACGTCAATCACGGGTGACTAATACGAAACATTCATGCTAACGGGGCCTCATTCTTTTTTATCTGCATCTACCTACACATCGGACGAGGCCTGTACTACGGATCGTATATATTTAAAGAAACATGAAATATTGGTGTAATCCTACTACTACTAGTTATAGCCACTGCCTTTGTCGGATATGTCCTCCCATGGGGACAAATATCCTTCTGAGGGGCTTCAGTTATTACAAACCTTCTCTCAGCCATCCCATATGTAGGGGGTTCCCTAGTAGAGTGAGTCTGGGGGGGGTTCTCCGTAGACAAAGCTACTCTTACACGGTTCTTTGCATTTCATTTCCTGTTACCATTTCTAATTGCAGGAATAAGCATCATTCACCTGTTATTCTTACACGAAACCGGATCTAACAACCCAACAGGAATCCCCTCTAACCAAGATAAAATTTCCTTTCACCCATATTTTTCCTACAAAGACTTGCTGGGGTTTTTACTAGCACTCTTTGCCTTAGTATTAATTGCCCTCATTACGCCAAACCTGCTAGTAGACCCGGAAAACTTTATCCCCGCAAACCCTCTAATAGCACCTCCCCACATTAAACCGGAATGATACTTCTTATTTGCCTACGCCATCTTACGGTCAATTCCCAACAAACTAGGCGGGGTTGTCGCGCTTCTAATATCTATTTTGATTCTCATGCTTATTCCAATATTACACACCTCAAAACAACGAGGTCTAGTATTCCGCTCTATATCACAAATTTTATTTTGACTTCTGACAGCAAATGCCCTAATTTTAACCTGAATTGGGGGAATACCAGTTGAGCCCCCATTTACTGAAATTGGACAGATTACCTCAATCCTTTACTTCCTACTCTTCATCGTCATTATTCCACTAATTGGGCTATGAGAAAACAAGCTTATAAAATGATACCCAGATAGTTTAGATAAAAACATCGGCCTTGTAAGCCAAAACCGAAGGCTTACCCCTTCTCCGGGTGCACCCGAGCACCGCCAAGAACAGACTATTAATAAAACAAGAAGAAAACCTCAAATCCTCTTTTACCGGGTGCCGCCAGTATTTATTCACCAAAAACCCTGCGGGAAAAAAAATAACATTAAGACACCCAATAAAAATTTTGTGCACACAAAAAAATTGCTTCAAGAGGGAAAGATTTTCACTTCCGCCACTGGCACCCAAAGCCAAAATTCTGGGCTCTAAACTACCTCTTG